GAACAAAACAATTAGAGTTAGGCTCAGTCAACTCGAATGTGTATTATTGATATCGGGGATCTTTCAATTGAGAAGATCCCCGATATCGATTTGAGACGAAGAGAAAGAAAGTATCTATTTTATTTAGTTATTCAGTTAAACCAACGATTCGTTATTGGAACAGATAGAAACAACCATCTCGTCCGGGAAAAGCCATCGTTTTCTCAACAATGTCTTTGTCATTTGATCCAATAGTGTTCCGTTAGATAGGAACAGATTTGATAAATATTGATAACTCTCGGATAGAGTATTAGAACGGAAAAACCCATTCGATAATGAACTATTGGTTCTAAGCCATCTCTGGCGATGAATCAACAATTCGAAATGCTTTTCGTGCGGATTCTTGATAAACCAGCGTTTATTTATATATTTCCAATAATCTTTTTGTGTTTGGGAAGTAAGAAGTACGCTTGATATTTCTTCATCTGCAACGAATTCTCGATGTGAAAACACGGAGACAAAAGGATCATCTTGGAATAGCAAAAAGAGTGGATCCGCGGGTTCCCAAATGAATTGGCTTATTCGAAAAACGCCTTGTTCTTTGGAAGATCTATCTTGTGTCTGGTACTGCATGGTTCCACCCTGCAAGAACTCCGAATCATTCTCTTGAAGCTCATCCTCTTCATCATAAATGATCTGCTTGTCCCGAAATGACCTTTCCCAATAGGGAAATCCCAATTCATTGGGCCGTTCAATACAATCAAATAGAAAGCCCCAAGGGCGCCATATTCTAGGAGCCCAAACTATGTGATTGAATAAATCCTCCTCTATCTGTTGCGGGTCGAGGACTCCTTCCCCTTCTTCAAACTCCGATTCATATTTTTCATAGAGAAATCTCTGATCAACGATAGAACAAGATCCATTTTGAATCATAGTTAAGGGATTCCTTGGTTCGGGCCGAAGAAGCAATGTAACTCGATCATTATCAAACTGACTGCAATCTTTTTCTGTCCGTGAGGATCCCACCAGAGCGCCTTCTACTTCTAATAGGCCATGAACTAGATCAGAATCATTCTCAACGAGTCTATAAGAAGTGATCCCATTTTTTTCATTAGGTCCCGGTATAGACCAAAGATCTTGAGCGACCGATCCGGCAGAACAACTCAAAAGATAAAGAAGTATCGTTAATTTCTTCATGCTTGTTCCAAGTTCGAAGTACCATTTGTACAAATAAGAATCCCCTTCGTTACATGATTTCTTCTTCATATAGATAGATATAGGATCTATGGAGCCATTACTTAGAAGTACATTTTGTGAAACAGCCCGTCCTACCTGATAGAAAAGGATCCCATGATCCTGAACCGATCTTATCTGAGATCGCAAATCCCAAGTTTGTCTATGAAGAGCAGATCTAATTATATTCGTGTCTATAATAGATTTCTTTTGTATAATACTAATCGATAGGGCCTCGTTGGTAAGTGCTACAAGATCTCGTACATTGGAACCCATAGTTATGGACCCGAATCCATTAGTATGGAACATTTCCTTTTCCAAGTGAAATCCCCTAGTATATGAAAGAGTGAAAAAGTGCTTTCGTTGTTGTGGAATAAGAAGCCTTCGTATCTTAATGCATGTATTTAATTTATTCGGAGCGATTAGAGCGGGATCGACTTTTTGGGGAATATGAGTCGAAGCAATAACAAGGATATTTCTAGTGGAACATCTTTCACAATCCCTGGAGAGATAGTTCACTAATAGACCGAGGGATAAGTCATTCGACTCATTCATATCCAGATCATGAATGTTTGGAATCCAAATTATGCAAGGAGACATTGCTTTTGCTAATTCGAATTGAAGGGTGATAAAAAATCGGTCTATTTCCGGAATCATATCCCTAGGTAGCACATCCTTCATAGTTATAAACTTCAGCTCCCTATCAAGGTCACGGTCGAAATCGTCACTATCATCACTATCGTAACTATAGTAACCATCCTGACTATCGTTACTAGGTAAAAGACTGTAAATGGTGCCCTCTCTATCATCAAAAATTTTCTCTTCACTATCATCAATACGAAAACCCTTAGGATGGTTATCCAGGAACTTATTCAGAAATACTGTAATGAAAGGAACATAAGAGTTTGTCGCTAGGTATTTGACCAAATAGGATCTTCCAGTTCCTATAGAACCTATCACTAAAATACCCCTAGGAGGGGGTAGGGCTAAGCGGAGCGAAAAGGGTTTCCCAGAAGATGGGAAATCAAAACTACTAGCCCCACACGGGGTTTGTGAATAAGTGATTGTCTGATAATGAGCAAGGAATATCCGTCTTTCTGCTAAGCAGGATGTATTGAACTCATAATTCATTAGATCTTTTTTATGAATGTCAATTAAGTATCGTAAGTAAATTGTTCCCGGTTGTTCAATCATTTGATAACCAGAGTTATTCTTTGATAAATGATCACTATGAGTCAGACTCAATAGAATTTGATCAATCCTTTTTTCTGTCGTTAAGGTAGAGAAC